ATGTCTATTATGGATCTGCACCCCCTGGGATCGATAAACCTTTTGGATCTTATTAACCAAAGAGATACGACTTTGCACTATAGTTAGCTCAGCACCAATCAAGAACCCCCAAGGAATTCCAAGAGTTCTTGTTATACATTCGTGCCAACCCTCAACCCTCTTTTCGAGATTCATCGATATTGAATCAATCGAACGCACTTCTAATACCTGTTCCACTTTTGGAAGGCCCTGCGTTATATCACCAGATCGCGATTTTTCATATATAAATGTAACTAATGTATCTCCTTCGTAAAGGATTTCCCCATAATGGCCATGAACCGTTGCTCCTGGGGTGGCCAAATAAGGCTTAGCGGATCGTATTACTAAAGAATCCATTTTAACAATTAGAACTTGACCCGATTTGAGGTGTGGTCCGTTTTTGGCTATACATACATTTTCACAAATAAACTGCCCAAGACTCATTATTGTAGACATCCCTTCACAATAATTGTGCTGAAGAAAATACCAATTTAAATTGAATGGATTCAAAATAATGTTACTGCACGAATCAGAATTATAAATTTTATCAATTTCATCCATTAAAAAATATTTAATTACTTGAAAGGTCTGTTTTAAGTTGTCAAGTTGCAAATAGTTAATTACCAAGATCTGATTATAAGTTATTAAATGGGAAAATGAATAAAAATTCGCAGTTTGAAGGGCTGTTCCTAAAGGGCCCAAGAAATTACTAATTGGAATTGGGGGATCTTTTTTAATTGATTCTTTTATCACATTGTGATATTTTACATCGTTGAATGGGCCCATTCGAAAACAATTGGAAGATGACAAAATTATCAAAGATTGGTATTCCTTATTTCTATTCAACAATGTATGAATAGTTCCTTGGTTTTTATTAAGGGATTCTTTAATCCTTGCGTTGGAATAGTAGAAAAAACTGGAAGAAAACGGATTGATATTGGTGCAATCTGATCCATTCTCAGAGATAAATCCTGAACCCGAAGGATCATTCCTTTTTGCGGTATACGAAATAGGGGATTTCACTAAGTCTATTTTTATAAAATCTCGAATCAAACTATTTATCCCTATTTCAACAAAGGAAGTACGGGTCTCTTCGATATAAGAACTTTTTTTGTCTTGGGTACAATTTAATACTAAACAAGTCCTAACTAATTGAATACTTGTGTTATAAATTTCCCGAATTGGTTTGCCATTTCCATAAAGGATATAATTGACAACTCGAAGTTGCACATTATCCATTTCCTGCAACAGATCCGGGGGGAAAAGTCTTACTAAATTTATACCGTCTGTTATTTCATATGTGACTACAGGTCGAACCAAAACAAAATACTTTTTCTTGGTAGGTGTGATCCGTTGGACATAGATCCAGTTTTTCCCTTTTTTGGATTCTTTCGAATTTGTCTTTCCCGTTCCTGGTGGTATCAAGACACCACTATGTCGAGATATCTTATCTGTCTCTCCAGGAAAATGGATATCTCCAGAAAATATTTTTAGTTCAATTCTTTTTTTTTTTATCTCCACTCGAACCAATCCGCCTACTCGGCTTCTTGTAGTTAAAGCTATTTGTGTATCTATCCCAATAATACTATTGTTCCGTACCATTATGGAAGAAGATCCAGGTAAGATATGCACTTCCTCGGGAATGAAAAAGAACCGATCCACTTTTATTTGGTATTTTGGCTTAAATTCCTTGACTCCTCGATACTCAATTAAATACTCTTTTTTGGCGATTGGATAGACTTCTATAGTGCCGTATTTAGTAATTCCCGAACTCTTTCTTCTGTATCGAGGATCATCGAAAAAAGCAAGAATACTATTTCTACGAAAAATACCATTTATGGGTATTTCGATCGAGATGCCCGAAAGGGGCATTAGTTCGTTCTCACGTTCTTGAATCGATTGGAGTGGAATAATGAATCTTTTTCTTCGTCTCTTTGCCAATAAATCATAATCGGCGTATAGAATGGTTGGATATCTGAGATTACAACGAACAATTCGATTAAGTTCTGAATAATCAGGGCGTTCTTCTTCTTTTTTACCAGAAAAATCCGAACTAAAGAATTTGTATTTCACTTGATCATTAGTTACCGAGAGGTTAGAAATAGATCTTTTCTTGACAGAAAAAGAACGAGCGTTCGTTTGATCTTGATCCTTGTGGATCGAAAGGGAGACTAGATCAGATCTGCGCGGCTCTCCTAATAATATCCATAAATGACTTGTTTTTGGTAAGAGATGAACATTTCCATATGTAAATTCAGGTGCATGATACACGTCGGTATTCCAGTGCATTTCTCCCTCTGAATCAGAATAAATATGTTTTCGAACCTTCTCTTTAAAATTCAAAGTGGATGTTCCTGCGCGAATCTCAGCAATCACTTGTTCTGATTCTACATATTGATCATTTTGAACTAAAAGAAAACTTTTGGGTGGAATATTCACATTATGTAGAATATCCTCACTTTCAATAGTTACATACAAATCT